GACTACTTGATCAAATGTGGAGGAAGGTGGGATAAATGGCCGATACTACTGGAAGGATTCCTCTTTGGATAATAGGTACTGTAACTGGTATTGTCGTAATTGGTTTAGTTGGTATTTTCTTTTATGGTTCATATTCCGGATTGGGATCATCCCTGTAGTAATCGGATGAATTTAGTTTTCGAAATGAAAGCATAAGAACTCAACAGGGATCCACTCTTTCTTTGATGAATTTGAGGGGGTCCTGTTGAGTTCTCCATAATCAGAATATTGATTTTTCTAAGTGACTCAATAGATAACTTTATGGTATGTTTCAAAAAATTCCATTTCCATTTTTTAGGATGTTTTTGAAAAATGAACTTCATTAATGGGTTCAAAACATTTTTTCTGGATAATATCTGTCGATACTTTTTCTTTTAAGTTGAAAGAAAAGTAAAAGAAAGAAGCAATCACTTGATTTACTTCTTCTGAGCGGCTTCTGAGCGGCGCTATAATAGAATATAGTATTCTAAGAATTCTATTTTGTACGAATTTTGAATTATAATATGTATTTTTATTCTGTAGAACCGAACCTTTTTGATACTATATTCATAGAATACTAATGGAATCTTACTCTAAATCTATTTTCGTCTATAATATAGAATCATGATTTAATTCTTTTTTTTTAAGTTAATTAAGGAAGTTGTATTTGGTGAATAAAATTTCCCCCCTTTTTTGTTTGTCCATTACTTCACTACGTATCGATTTCAACATAAACAATAAGGAATGGGACTCTAGGAAAAGACAAATTATCCATCCTAAAATCCCGTTTTCCCCATTTGTATTTCTACTTTACTTAATATTCTCTGCCTATTTTTTTAGGTTTAGTATCGAGTCTAATTTAATTCTATTACAATAGAAAAGGATTCATATATTTCTATTCTCGGACATTGAAATGTGAAAACAGCGACATAATCATATGGTTCGAAGTAATTGTGGAGTTGAAAAAAAAAGCCAAGAACCAAAGTCAAATAGTCTTCTTCACAATATACATACTATACAAGGAATTTTCGAAATAGGGTCGAAAAAAACTAGAAAGAACCGAAGGTCTTTACATAATTTATCAACAAAAATGGAGTTCTTTTTACTAGCTTAATATGTTGATAAATCCAGATACCTAAAAATTCATTTCAGACAATTGAACCTTCTCAAATTGTTTCTTTTTAAGAACCAAAAAGATTTGTGCTAAAATAATAGATGCCAAGAAGAACAGGAGACCTTGGACACGTAACGGGTCTTGAAGCACTATTTCTGTATCCCCCTGACCAAATCCACCCACATTAGGATTACTCGTTAATGGTTGATCAAGTTTGATAGATTCACCTTCTGAAACAAGAAGTTCTGGTCCTGGCGGTATAATATCAATCACTTCACGTCCATCTGATGTATCTACTATTTTTATTTCGTATCCACCTTTTTCTTTTCGTATAATTTTGTTTACTATACCTGTTGCTGTAGCATTATAAACATTATTATTACTCTTGCTCCCGTCAGGATAAATCTGACCCCTTCCCCTGTTCCCGCCTACATATATAGGATATTTTAAGAAGTGAACATCTCTCTTAGTAGCGGGATCTGGAGAAAGAATAGGAAAGGTAATTTCACTATATTTCTTCCCAGGAACGGGGCCTACCACAAGAATATTTTTTTTTGTGGGACGGTAGCTTTGAAAAGACAAATTACCTATCTTTTCTTTAATCTCTGGCGAAATACGATCGGGAGGGGCCAATTCAAAACCCTCTGGTAAAATAAGAACGGCGCCCACATTCAAAGCCCCCTTTTTACCATTAGCAAGAACTTGTTTCACTTGCATATCATAAGGAATTCGAACAACTGCTTCAAATACAGTATCGGGAAGTACCGTTTGTGGAACCTCAATATCTACGGGCTTATTAGCTAAATGGCAATTAGCACATACAATCCGGCCGGTAGCTTCTCGCGGATTTTCATAACCTTGTTGGGCAAAAATGGGATATGCATTTGAAATGGGTGCTCGAGTTATTATATATATCATGAGCAATACGGAAATGGATCGAGTAATCTCTTCCTTTATCCAAGAAAAAGCATTTCTAGTTTGCATGGTCCAATCATTGATCCTGAAAATTTCTACAATAAGATTAGGTAGGTTACTGGCACAGTTCCCTATCCATGATTCTGCTATTTACTCAAATCATTTTCCTATAATATAGGAAGAATACGAGTAGAACGAGAAAGAATAAGTTCAATTTTGTTTAGCTTTTATATACAAAAAAACGAATTTTAGAAGAGGATCCGTGGATCGTTTTTTCAGTCATTCATTGAATGATAAATAACTACAAGCGACGGAGATACACGATTTAAATAACGGAAAATCCAGTATTTTAAAATGGTATCTAAAATGACTGGAAAAGTAGAAACAAGACCAGATATAATTTGATCATTCTGAGTAAATCCAAAATCTTTATAGACAGACCCAATCATTAGTTCCCAACCATGAGTCGAATGGAATCCTATACAAAAATCAGTTAATAAAAGAATCGAAAAAGCTTTTATTGTGTCACTTAAGTTATATAGAAATTCTTGAACCCAAGAGTTAAGAATAATGAGTTCTTGATTACCCCTAATAGAATAACCACTTAGAATAAGGAAACCTATTATATTTGTACAGAAATACAAAATCGTATGGATACGATCTTGGTTGTTCGTCTCGATCAATTGGATGGTTTCTTTGTAGATTTCGATACGAAGGTTTTGTAAACGTGTTTCCGGGTATTCCTTTAGCATTTCATCCAAGAGGAACAGTTCCTCGAACTCTATGAATTTCTTTAAAAGACTTTTTTCTTGAATAATATTCAAGAAAATTTCGGATTGTTTCGTATTCCACCAATTAGTAATCCAAGATTCCAGACTTTTCTTAAATGTAAAAGAGATGCACCAGGGCAAAAAGACTATAGATGTAAGACATAGAAGGGGAATGAATGCTTTCTTTTTTGCCATTTTTCGTCTCAGTTTCCTCTCATTTGTCAACAACTATATATATATAATAATAATCTTTCTATCAAGCATAAGTTCGATTACAAGTAAATAGAAGTAATATAGCCTAGCCTATAATATATCCATTTCGAATTTTTTCATATAAATTGAGAATCTATTCTCGCTTTTTTTATTTGTAATTTGGAAGTTTTTTTTTTTCAAATTAAAGGAAAAAAAGAATACAAAAGAATACAGAAATCAAATAAGAAAACGAAATAATCCACTGCCAATTTGAATAAAGAAGAAAAATCGTGTTTCAAAAGCTATGAATTAAAAACGAAATTTTGAAAAATAAATGCGTTCTCTAAGAAAGCATTTATTTTTCGAAATTTTTTTGATACAACGATTTGCATTGGTAGACTCAAGAATATGGAACGATTTCCATTGGTACACTCAAGAATCTGGACAAGTCCCAAGCTTTTTGTATAACGTTGCGTGGAGTCCTATCATAATAATCATCAACAGGAGTCAAGGGAATGGTCCCCTGTTCTCTGGTTTGCATATAAAGGACACCACTACTAGGTTCTGGGTTAGGGTTAGCTTGTAGTATGAGGGACTGAATATCTTCCATACGAACTCGGAGAAAAATACGACGATATGTTCCAGGAAATCCGTAACGAAAAAAACACACCATTCGATTTTTTTTATCGAAAAAATTATAACCACTCCCCACATTCCAAAAAATAAGAAGCCACCAATGTAAACTTAGAAAGAGACCCGCGATTCCATAGAAAGTAAGCGTGACCCCTTGTGGCAAAAAAGGAACTACAAATTCGGACGAAATGAAAGAGAAAAAATGCCTACCATAATAACTGGAAACGGAAATATATAACACCCCTAATGAACCTAAAAGAGTGAAAGAAGCCCAGAAGAAATTGATTGTTTTTCGGGACCCCGGTACAATGTCAAGCCATGCGTCTTGTGAACGACAACCATGTTTTTCTGATCCCCAACTAATTAATTTTGGAACATGAACCAATAAAGCAGACATTACAATTAATACAAGGCCCGCTAAAAACACATAAACGTTTATCATAAAATGGGTACCTCAATTTCATATTTGTACCTGTTATTTTTTGTTGATTGGTATATTAATATTTTTGTTGTTATATTAAACCCTCCTTATCCTATTTAGGCTTATATAATATTAATATGAGTACTTTTCTTTTTTTTTTTTAAGGAATAATTCTTAAAAAATGGAACAAAATAACAAATCCAAACAAATAAATTTAACGTTATTTAAAAAAATAGATGAGACTTGTGCCTCCTGCCCATATCTAAAAAATCTTGTTTTTTTGAACATGAAGAAATAAAGAAGCCATTGCAATTGCCGGAAATACTAGGCCCACTAAAGGAACAAAAAGGGAAGGTAAGTTTATCATAAAATGGGGTACCTCAATTTCATATTTGTACCTGTTATTTTTTGTTGATTGGTATATTTATTAATATTTTTATTTTTCTTATATTGTAATAAAGATAGTCTATAATCACTAGAATTCATATAGACTTATACTAAGTCTATTTTAAAAATTATACTACGTATATCTAAATGAACAGATATGAATAGATAAATATAGATCTATCTATTATATATGGAGTATACAGAATAAGTATAGAATATAATAAATCCATAATCAAAGAAAAAATGAATAAGATTTATTACGAATCAAAAGGAAAAAATCTAAAAATAATAAAGATTTTATTAAAGATAAGGAATGTAGAACGAAATAACTGGATTGATTTTGCCCTCTATTTCTACAAGAAACATGTCTATGATAATAAATCTTTTGATTATTCTTAGTATTTTTATATTTTTATCTTATTACTTTACTCCTATGTGTTCTAATTTTTGTATTGTATAATAATAATTTCGAAAATTGGAGTCAGAGAAAATAGATACATATTTCTTAGTGGTCTTAATCATCATACATAATTTATCTAGGCGTACGGAG